TCAAAAAGGAACTCTTTCTGTAGGATTCCATGTATTATATAGTTTCTTAACATATCAATTGCCAATTATTAGTCATTGAGATTCACGGGTAATTCCGATTAATATTTAGAGATAGATATTACCTCTCTTTTTCCCTTTCAAATCAATAAAAAAAAAATGATTGAAGTTTCTCTTTTTGGAATTGTCTTGGGTTTAATTCCTATTACTTTAGCTGGATTATTCGTAACTGCATTTTTACAATACAAACGTGGTGATCAGTTGGACTTTTGATTAATTAATATCTCTTGTCTCTTGACCCACCCCTTTTCGTTAATACACAAGATATCAAACTGACTGCTTGCGTTAGGGAAGCTTTTTCAGCGTAATTAATTTAACCTAACAAAAACGTAATCACGCTCTGTAGGACTTGAACCTACGACATTGGGTTTTGGAGACCCACGTTCTACCGAACTGAACTAAGAGCGCTTTCTTAATAAGGTTTCTTTTTTTTTAACCCTAATACATCTTACATACATAATCTTTCATTTTATCATACTATAAAATGAAAGATTATGTATGTCCAATTTAATCTTAATCGGTCTCAATCGATCCCTTGTTACTGCTCAGAGGAGCAGTCATAGGTAGGGATGACAGGATTTGAACCTGTGACATTTTGTACCCAAAACAAACGCGCTACCAAGCTGCGCTACATCCCTTTCAATTGGTCTACAGTGTCATTGTAGAGAATTCCTGCCTTGTTTTCCATATCATTTTTTTCATTGATATATTTATTTATCTTGCCCTTTCTTCTTTTTGGTCTCCTAGCATATACCACATATAATAAAAAAGGAAAATTCATTTTTTTTTTGAAATGCTCAAGAAAGGGGCTTTTCTTTTTTTTAAGAAAGGGCAGAAATATTTTCTACGGAATTGTTATCCATTTAGGGATTCCGCGTACAAATACAAGTGGTCCTTAATCCTTAACTACAACTATCTATGTATCTGATCATATATGTATTAGCCTTATGTATTACAATACAATAAAGAAGGAGGATTTTCAATGCGAGATCTAAAAACATATTTATCTGTGGCACCGGTACTAAGTACTATATGGTTCGTATCTTTAGCAGGTCTATTGATAGAGATCAATCGTTTATTCCCAGATGCGCTGACATTTCCTTTTTTTTCATTCTAGTTATTGACGTGGGAGGGTTTGAATAAGATTAGAGATACAATTCTATATCCGAAACTACATCTCACCCCCTTTTTTCTCTTTTTTCCCTTTTTAGAATTCCAAGAAGGGATGAAAGAGAAAGAATAAAAGTCGATTCAATCACAACTAAAAAAGGGTAATTGAATCAAATTACTAGAGTGAAAAAAGAAAAGGAAATGCCAGTCTAGGGCAAGAGTATCATACAAGATCCTTAACAAAATCTAATACAATTAGATTAGAACTATAGTTAATTGTATTACTTATTAATTACTATCTATTGATTTCAACGAAATCTTTTATAATTTGGTTTCTTTCTAATTTTTTCTTTTTTTTTTAGCTAAAAAATATAGAAGAGTTGAGTGAATCAAAAATCCAAAGGAGTTTCATGGCCAAGAGTAAAGATGTACGGGTAACGATTATTTTGGAATGTATCAGTTGTGTTCGAAACAGTGTTAATAAAGACTCAAGGGGTATTTCCAGATATATTACACAAAAGAATCGACACAATACACCTAGTCGATTGGAATTGATAAAATTCTGCCCCTGTTGTTCCAAACATACGACTCATGGGGAGATAAAAAAATAAATGGAACAGTCAAAATGACATATTATAATATATTATAATATCTAAATATAGATTCTAATCTAAATAAACCCATATATAAACAAACCAAATCCTATTTTTTAATTCTAATTTATTTTAAATCCGACCGAAATAGGATTTCGGGAAAAGGAATAAACAAACCATGGATAAATCCAAGCGACCCTTTCTTAAATCGAAGCGATCTTTTCGTAGGCGTTTGCCCCCGATCCAATCGGGGGATCGAATTGATTATAGAAACATGAGTTTAATTAGTCGATTTATTAGTGAACAAGGAAAAATATTGTCAAGACGCGTAAATAAATTGACCTTGAAACAACAACGATTAATTACTATTGCTATAAAACAAGCTCGTATTTTATCTTTGTTACCTTTTCTTAATAACGAGAAACAGTTTGAAAGAACTGAGTCGACTGCTCCAACAATAGGTCTTAGAACTAGAAATAAATAGGTTTAGCTTACTTTTCAATCGAAGCAAAATTCCAATTCGAACTAAAACTTGGTTGGTGTTGTGTTCGAAAAATAGGAGAATCCTAATTTGATTCGTGTGTCATAATAAAAAAAAGCAGCGGGGAAGAATAAATCAGTTTTTATTGAATTCTTTTGTTCATTTTGACAACTTTATCTTAATCTTATCCTATTTTATACTCTACCTTCCCGGAGTTGATTCTCCGGGGAATTCCAGTCAAATTACTCCAATGGATCCAATATTTCATTGGAAATCATATAAAGACAATTCCTATTTAATATAGCTATTTGTGCAAGTATTTTACGATTTAGAAGCAATTGACTTTTGTACAGATCATTTATTAGTCTACTATAACTACAGGATACTCCTTTATTGCGAATTACTGCATTTATCCGAGTAATCCATAAACGACGAAAATCTCTCTTTTTCTTATCTCGATCGCGATGAGCCGAAATTAAAGCTCGTATTTTCTGTTGAGTAATAGTTCGAGTAAGTCTTGAATGAGCCCCCCGAAACTTGATGCAAATAAACGAATTTTGTTTCTACGTCTTCGAGCTATATATCCTCGTCTAATTCTAGTCATTGAATAAATGAAACTTTGATGAATAACTAATTGAGTTGCTGTCTATCAGTTATTCTTTTTCCCCTTACTGATTTATTTATAACAAAACGGATTCTTCGGATATATAAAATAAAAATTCCAATGACTTTTGCTACTATAACCTTCCCAACCACAATTTTTTCTTATTTCGAAGTGAACTGTCTAAAAATAAGAAAATTTTTGATATCTAGTATCCATAACATAGTCAAATAGATATATATAAAGTAAATATACAAAGAATAGAGTGGTTCCATCGTTTCTATGGTTACTTCTTAAACGGTGAGGTCCTCTCTATACACCGGAGCCTTTTCCTTCATTTAATGAATCTTATTTTTTTGGTAACTTGTACAGTTCACACCGTTGTGTGGCTCTACCCATGAATTATCCAGTAATAGGTCTTTCACAATGAGATCTACCTAATACAGTAACGGTATTTAATTCTGAAGGTTAGCTAGGTAGCTGATCCTGTTAGGCCGTTCTTAGAAGTATAAAATTTCTTCTTCTTAAATAATAAATAGGATTTCCCCCGCTTAATAAATAACCATTTGTTACCAATGAGGAATTGCTTCTCAGCTTATTGGATTTGCACCAACGGAAACCATAAATTTCATACGCAATAGGGAGATAGAATGGATTTTAGCCATTGAATTGAAAAATGTCATTTTATTCTATTTATTGGTACTGATCATTCATACGGATTGCTACTGGTTGTTATTGGTTCCTTTCTTTTGTTCCAGCCCATGATCTGAACGAGTCGCACATACACCCTAGTACATGTTCCTCGGCGCTGAGGACATCCCCTAAGAGCGGGGGATTTCGTGACATTTCGTATTGGCTGTCTTGTGTTTCTAATAAGTTGTTTAATAGTTGGCATGCTGAATTGTATACAGACTGAGCTGGTTTAGATCGCTCCTAACCGGATGCTTATGAATTCTTTCTATTTAATAGAATATTAAAGAACCGGGTAAGACAATAAATAAAATCTCAATCAAATCGCGGATTTATGCGAAATCCTTGATATTTTCATCCAACTGCTACAAGATCCACAATTCCGTGAGCTTGGGCTTCTGTTGCTGACATAAAAACATCTCGTTCCATGTCTTCGGATACAACCCAAAAGGATTTACCTGTTCTTTGGACATAAACCATTGTGATGGTTTCGCGCAGGTTCAGTAGTTCTTCCGCTTCCAGGATAAATTCTCCCGTTTGGGACTCATAAAAAGAACTCGCAGGTTGATGGATCATTACCCTGGTGATATAACATACAAAAGGGTTTCGCAGAATGGGGTAAAGAGAAAGCTACTAACAAGAAAAAATAGAACCGTACAGGCATCTTTTGCATATTGCATACGGCTCACGAATGGAATTTCCTATCGAAGATAAAATAGGATTTCTCATACCCAGATCGAAAAAAGGTCCAATTACCACCCTTCTTTATTGGAGGAGTTCAAAATACTATGATGGTTCCGTTGCTTTATATATTTATTACGTCTGTAATTCAGCAATCCCAAAGTTTCTTTTTGATCCGATCAAATAAAATACGGAAAACTTTTTCATAACATAAATATTATTCAGAGATTTTCGGTGTGAAAAAAGTTTGTGACACTGAGATTCCGATAGATCAAATCGGAAATACTTAGTATTTCATACTGCCCTTTCGATACATAATTTAATGTTTTGAGAAACGAATTTTATCATATCGAATTCGAAGTGCCATGCTATTATTACTCAAGATTCTTATTTCATATGGCGAAGGCATAGACTTCCTTTTTTATCTCAAATAAAAAACTCATTGGCGCCAAGCGTGAGGGAATGCTAGACGTTTGGTAATTTCTCCCCCGACCAGGACAAAGGATCCCATTGAAGCGGCTAATCCCATGCATATTGTATGTACATCTGGTGGCACAAATTGCATGGTATCATAAACAGCTATTCCGGGTATTACCCATCCACCGGGAGAGTTTATAAACACATAAAGCTCTCTGTTACGATCCTCTATAGTGAGATATACCATAAGACCAATAAGTTGATTCGAGAGCTCATTATCAACCTCTTGGCCTAAAAAAAGTAATCTTTCTCGATAAAGTCGGTTGATTAGGATAAAATTGTATCCCTTAGGAACCGTACATGCACCTTTTAATGCATACGGGTCAAAAGAATCGTGAAAAAAAAAAAGGCTCAATGTATAGATTTCGGCTCCTGCTCTTTTTTAAAAAGCAAAATTTTTCTAACGAAGGATCTTTTTCTTCTATTTTTTATTGTAAGAAAGAAAAGTTTGTAAACCTTTCACTAGAATTTCACTCTAATATATAATCGAAAAAAATGCATTAAACTCGTTGAATTAACTTCTCAATTGATGTATTCTTTCATCGAGATACACCCTCAATCACGATGTCATTTTCTTGTTCCTGAATGGGCCTCTTGAATTCTTTTAGGTTTATGCTCTACTCCAGGTAAAGATAGGTCCGATTGTGATTTGCACATATAGGACAAATGTACCTACTACCATTTCTTTTTGCTACAAATTTTGGTTGAATCGATTTCATGTCTTCGGCCAAATTTTCGACGCATTCATCCTGTTTTACTCAATTGATTAATAGGGATCATTCCTATTTTTTAGTATAGGAAAAAGGATAATTTCTAATGAGGTATCAATTAATAACCTAGTCAACTATATAATATAATATGGTAATACAAAATTTAGAATTAGAAATAGACGCAGCAATCATTGGTATATTACTAAGTTGGGGTTGTTCTAAACGGAGCCTGGATAATTTGATTGGTCCAACCAAGTCAACCATAAATTATTCGAATTGATAATATTAATCTGGATTCCCCTAAAATGGATCTAATTTCACTTCACGCTCCAATTTTTTGATAATTTTTCTTGGGCGAATCAGAGGATAGCTCGATCGGGGGAGAGAATGGGGAAATCCCATATGACCCAATATATCTGACAAGTCGCACTATATGTCAACCCAAGATGCATCTTCCTCTCCAGGGCTTCGAAAAGGTACTTTTGGAACACCAATAGGCATTAAATGAAAAAAATGAAGTAATCTATTTTACTTTGATGTGAAAACGTAATAGTGGGTTTAGTTTATTGTCCTCATAATATTGGTCTTTAGCATATCATTTTTTATCTATAGATTGGAGAAGCTCTTTGATAAAGGAAGTCAGAATGACTAACGACAAATTATTCTAAATATACCCGGCGAATGATGAACAAGTAGGGATCCGTTTGCTCATACAAAATGGTTCAACCACCCATTGCGTATTGATACTTATCGGGTATAGAATAGATCTGCTTCTCTTTGTTCCTATAAACAGAATTGTTCCATTATTACCAATAGAATAGAGCAAATAGTAATCCTTACTTCACGATAATTCACTGAAAGGGGAGGCCCCTAGCATCATTTTTCCAATGCAATAAAGTTACATAGTGTCTATTTTTCTTTCATAAAGGGGTATTTCCATGGGTTTGCCTTGGTATCGTGTTCATACCGTCGTATTGAATGATCCCGGTCGGTTGCTTGCTGTCCATATAATGCATACGGCTCTGGTTGCTGGTTGGGCCGGTTCAATGGCGTTATATGAATTAGCAGTTTTTGATCCGTCTGACCCCGTTCTTGATCCAATGTGGAGACAAGGTATGTTTGTTATACCTTTCATGACGCGTTTAGGAATAACTAATTCATGGGGCGGTTGGAGTATTACAGGCGGAACTGTAACGAATCCGGGTATTTGGACTTACGAAGGAGTGGCCGGGGCACATATTATGTTTTCGGGGTTGTGCTTCTTGGCAGCTATTTGGCATTGGGTATATTGGGATCTAGAAATATTTTCTGATGAACGTACAGGAAAACCCTCTTTGGATTTGCCCAAGATCTTTGGAATTCATTTATTTCTTTCAGGGGTGGCGTGCTTTGGTTTTGGCGTATTTCATGTAACAGGTTTGTATGGTCCTGGAATATGGGTGTCCGATCCTTATGGATTAACTGGAAAAGTACAATCGGTAAACCCAGCATGGGGCGTGGAAGGTTTTGATCCTTTTGTTCCGGGAGGAATAGCCTCTCATCATATTGCAGCAGGCACTTTGGGCATATTAGCGGGCCTATTCCATCTTAGTGTCCGTCCGCCCCAACGTCTATACAAAGGATTACGTATGGGTAATATTGAAACTGTCCTTTCCAGTAGTATCGCTGCTGTCTTTTTTGCTGCTTTTGTTGTTGCGGGAACTATGTGGTATGGTTCTGCAACTACCCCAATTGAATTATTTGGTCCTACTCGTTATCAATGGGATCAGGGATACTTCCAGCAAGAAATATATCGAAGAGTCAGTGCTGGGCTAGCCGAAAATCAAAGTTTAACAGAAGCTTGGTCTAAAATTCCTGAAAAATTAGCTTTTTATGATTACATCGGCAATAATCCGGCAAAAGGGGGATTATTCAGAGCAGGATCGATGGACAGTGGGGATGGAATAGCTGTTGGATGGTTAGGCCACCCTATCTTTAGAGATAAAGAAGGACGTGAACTTTTTGTACGTCGTATGCCTACTTTTTTTGAAACGTTTCCCGTTGTTTTGGTAGATGGAGACGGAATTGTTAGAGCCGACGTTCCTTTTAGAAGGGCAGAATCGAAGTATAGTGTTGAACAAGTAGGTGTAACTGTTGAGTTCTATGGCGGCGAACTTAACGGAGTCAGTTACAGCGATCCCGCTACTGTGAAAAAATATGCGAGACGCGCTCAATTGGGTGAAATTTTTGAATTAGATCGTGCTACTTTGAAATCTGATGGGGTTTTTCGTAGCAGTCCACGAGGTTGGTTTACTTTTGGACATGCGTCGTTTGCTCTTCTTTTCTTCTTCGGACACATTTGGCATGGTGCTAGAACCCTGTTTAGAGATGTTTTTGCGGGTATTGATCCAGATTTGGATTCACAAGTCGAATTTGGAGCATTCCAAAAACTAGGAGATCCAACTACAAGAAAACAAGCCGTCTGATAGAACATTGCTGGGATATCTTTTGCTTCTTTTTTACTTTTACCTAAGGTATTAGAGAAAGCCTAATTTGAATCACTGCCATTTCTTTGACTCTTGTTTTTTCTTTATCCGGGAGATGATTCAAAATAAACAGGTATGAAAGTTATAATTGTAAACCACGATCGAACCTATGGAAGCATTGGTTTATACATTCCTCTTAGTCTCGACTCTCGGGATAATCTTTTTTGCTATCTTTTTTCGAGAACCGCCGAAAGTTCCAACTAAGAAATGATTTTTCATTATCTCAATTGAAGTAATGAGCCTCCCAAACTGTGGAGGCTCATTACTTCAATCAGTCTCCGTGTTCCTCGAATGGATCTCGTAGTTGTTGAGCGGGTTGCCCAAAAGCGGTATATAAGGCGTACCCAGTAAAACTTACAAGTAAACCCGATACAGAGATGGCGACTAGGGTTGCTGTTTCCATTATTATAGAATTTCAAGATCACAATGAATCTATGATAAGATTGTTTATTTACAACAGAATAGTATACAAAGTCAACAGATCTCAATTACTACAATAAGATTTATGGCTACACAAACCGTTGAGGAGCGCTCAAAAGCACGTCCAAAACAAACAGGTCTAGGGGGGTTGTTGAAACCGTTGAATTCGGAATATGGTAAAGTAGCTCCTGGCTGGGGAACTACTCCTTTGATGGGTGTCGCAATGGCTCTTTTTGCAATATTCTTATCTATTATTTTAGAGATTTATAATTCTTCCGTTTTACTGGACGGAATTTCAATGAATTAGATCCACAAGAATCATTAAGTCTCGGCTTTTCAATATAAAGTGACTAATTTAGGGCTCAGATTTCTACCCCATTCTATTTTGGTAGTTCGACCGCGAAATTTTTTTGTTTCTGGTATTTCCGGAATATGAGTGTGTGACTTGTTAGAATTGATCCTAGTGCTAGTACAGAGAACCCATCTGTCATCTTGATAAAGATAGGTTTTTACCTCGTCGGATATTTATTCTAGTATTTGAAACACGAAATATATGAAATAAATTATGAAATAGTGGAACTATGATTTATATTGAATAGTTAGACCCCGTGGCCGGTCTCCAAACCATTTTCAAAGAATACGAAGCTAACAAATTCGAAATTAAAAGATTTTTCTTCTTTTAAACTCCTGTTTATGCTTATTTTAAGCCAAGGACAAAAGTTTCTTTGCTTTGGATTTTGAGTCATTATTATATTATCGATATTAATTATCGATTCATTAAATAAGTGATGATCCGATGGTTCTTACTCAGAGAAGCTTTGGGCTAAACTTTAAGTTTTTTTTGAGAATCATAATCATCGGGGGTGTAGTATGAATCTGAGGTTTTAATTAATTCATAGGGTCTTAACAAGAGAATTCCTATCAAAAAAAAAAAAAGCCGAATTAGATACAAATTAAAATAATAATAAAAGAAATAGGGAACGAGAAGATTCAAGAGGCCTTTAACGATCACCATAAAGACAAATGAGCCAACTTGATGTTTTGGCACTATCACCATAAAGAAGAGTTGTCGGGTTTTTTTATTCTTTCGTCTCGTCAAAGAAGATTGAATCAAAAAAGAAAGTAATAAATTTCCAACTTTCTATTACACACCCGTTGCAAGCAGACTTTGTGTGCTTTTGCTTGAGCTGTACGAGATGAAATTCTCCTATACGGTTCTCGGAGGGGGAGTCCTCTTGGTTTACCTATCTCAATAAAGTGTATGATTGGTTCGAAGAACGTCTCGAGATTCAGGCGATTGCAGATGATATAACTAGTAAATATGTTCCTCCTCATGTCAACATATTTTATTGTCTAGGAGGAATTACGCTTACTTGTTTTTTAGTACAAGTAGCTACAGGATTTGCTATGACTTTTTACTACCGTCCGACTGTTACTGAGGCTTTTTCTTCTGTTCAATACATAATGACTGAAGCTAACTTTGGTTGGTTAATCCGATCGGTTCATCGATGGTCGGCAAGTATGATGGTCCTAATGATGATCCTGCACGTATTTCGTGTTTATCTAACCGGTGGGTTTAAAAGACCCCGTGAATTAACTTGGGTTACAGGTGTGGTTCTGGCTGTATTGACTGCATCTTTTGGTGTAACTGGTTA